TGAATCTATTAACTCTAGATAAAAAAAGACAAAAGAATTTCGAATAGAATCTTTTAAAACAAAAAGGAAAAAGAGAAAAGAATTTATAATATACTCCTGTTGCAGCTGATACTGCTGTTTTCTTGATCTACCCGAAGCTTTAATTCTTAGCGGATATAGGTTGAATAGTAGTACATTTTTATTTTATCTATTATATAAATATAGAATAACAAATTACTAAAAAGATTAATACAAAAAAGAAAATATACGAAGAAATTCGTCCCCCCCCCACATATTTGATAGCCTCTCCTATAAAAAAACTCGAAATCCCAATTCCATTTGGAATTCCATCAATTACTTGTCTATCAAAAAAATAATTGAATTTAGCTACCTTTCTTACACTCGCAATTAAAGATACTTCAAAAAAAGCATCTATATAACCACGATTATATGACCAATCATATATAACATTGATTATTTTATCAGCAATAATTTTTTTAGGAACACTTTTTTGAAATAAATTCAATAAGTTCAAATTTTGTAAAGATGAAAAAACTGGTTTATAGAAAAAAGACGCTATAAATATTCCGAAAAAAGCTATACTCACCGAAAAAGTTGCATTTGTAAAAAATTCATACCAATCCACAGAATTCTTTGAATTTTGATGTAAAAGGTCTATAGACGGAATTAACAATTTAGATAAAATATCCAAATCTATTGGTTCTTGGCTGAAAGAAATTCCTATGGACCCGACGAAGAAAGTAAATAGTACTAATACAAGCATAGAAAATAGCATCGTATTGTCTGATTCATGAGGATAAAAAAACGGAATGTTTTTAGTACCAAAATGGGTACTATCAAGAAAAAGACGTCTTATGCTTTTCACATTTCGATTAATTCGATGTGAATATGTCCTCTTCCGAAAAAAAGAAGTCCTTTCATTATTATTAGTTGTTAATAAAGCTAATAAATGAATTTTGTTTTTTAATTTTTTTTTTTCTTCTTTGCCCCATAAAGATATTGAATAGAAAGAACTATTTTTCTTTCCATTGAAATTTTGAAAATGAACGTTTAAATATCCTTCAAAAACAAGTAAATAGATTCGACACATATAAAATGCAGTTAATCCTGCTGTGGAACAAGCTATTATTGCAAAAATTGGTGAATACAACCAACTATCATTTAGAATCTCATCCTTGGACCAAAAACAAGCAAAAGGTGGAATACCACAAAGCGAAAGTGTACCTATTAAAAAAGCGGTTTTTGTAATTGGGGCATGTTTTGTTAAACCGCCCATAAGAACCATATTTTGACTTTTATCTGGAGAATATCCAACAATAGCTTCCATTGAATGAATAATGGATCCGGATCCTAAAAATAACAATGCTTTTGAATAAGCATGAGTAATCAAATGAAATAAAGCGGCTCGATAAGAGCCCATACCTAAAGCTAACATCATATAACCCAATTGAGACATTGTAGAATAGGCCAAATTTTTCTTAATATCTTTTTGAGCAATAGCTAAAGTAGCTCCTAATACTACTGTTATTATACCTATCAAAGCTATTACACTCATTATGGGGGGTATAAGTATGAAAAGAGGAAGAAGTCGAGCTACAAGAAAAATTCCTGCTGCTACCATAGTAGCAGCATGGATAAGAGCGGAAATAGGAGTAGGACCTTCCATAGCATCTGGTAACCATACATGAAGAGGGAATTGCGCAGATTTCGCAACTGATCCGCAAAATAACAAGAGGGCGCACAAAGTAACAAAAAAAAGATTCACCTCATTATTATAAATTAAGTTGTTGAATATTTGAAATAAATCCCGAAATTCCAAACTACCCGTTATCCAATAAAAACCTAAAATTCCTAATAATAAACCAAAATCCCCCACACGATTAGTTACAAACGCTTTTTGACAAGCATTTGCCGCAATAGGACGTGTGAACCAAAAACCTATTAATAGATAAGAACACATTCCAACCAATTCCCAAAAAATATAAACTTGTATCAAATTTGAACTAGTAACTAACCCTAACATTGAAGTATTAAAAAAACTCAGATAAGTAAAAAATCTCAAATAGCCTTGATCATGAGACATGTAACTATCACTATAAATTAGAACCAGAATCCCAACAGTAGTGATTAATATTGACATTATAGAAGTAAGTGAATCAATCAAGTAGCCAAACTCTAAAGAAAGATCATTATTTATAGTCCAAGACCATACATATTGATAGATAGAACTATTCTCGATTTGATGAATAGATAGATCGATCGAAAAAATCATAACTATTGTTAACAATAAAATACTCGGAAAAGCCCACATACGGCGAATATTTTTTGTTGCCGTAGGAAAAAGTAGAAGTCCTACCCCTATAAAAATTGGAACTGGAAGTGGGATGAAAGGTATGATCCATGAATATTGATGTATATATTCCATACAAAAAAAATAAAGAATAAAAAATATTTTGATTCTTGATGAATTTTGTTTCTTATTCATTTGTTTTATCTCTTTTGTAAAGGGGTTCGGTTAATAAAAAGTGGATAAATAAATCGAATTTTATCTTCTTAATTGTTCTGAATCTTTGCACAATCGTTCCAATATTGGAAAGTATAAAGTCAAAATAGGCCAATAACCAAATTCCTAGTGAAAATAAAAAAAAATCTTATTATTTTAAGTAATATTAATTTAAGTAAATTTAAGTAATAAGTAATATAAATAACTATGTTAGTCATTTATATATATTATATATTAAGAAAAATGACTATTAATAAATAATAATGAAATTAAATAATAATAAATAAAATCAAAATTTTGATATATAGAGTGGGGGTGGGGATAAATCATTACACCAAAACGAAGAACATTTGTTTATTTTGATATAAATTATAAAAACAATATAAATTAGTTTCTTTTTGAACTAATCGATTCTTTTACATTACAATAAAATACATTACAATAAAAAGAGATCCATAGATATAGATCTATTATCTATGAAATATTTGGAAAAGGTTTATAATATTCAATGGTTTTAGTTTAGATAGAACAAAAGAAAGAGGGAATTAAGATAAATAAGACATACGGCTAATTACAGAATAATTCGTTTTCATTTACAGAACAAATGTCTTTCACATCGAACTATAGTAATAAAAAAACTATCCTAATTGTATGGCAGTTCCAAAAAAGCGCACTTCTATATCAAAAAAAAATATTCGTAAAAATTTTTGGAAAAAAAAGGGATATTGGACAGCATTGAAAGCCTTTTCATTAGCTCAATCCATTTTTACAGGTAAATCAAAAAGTTTTTTTTGTAACAAATAAAAATGTTGGATTGTAATAATATAAATTAGCTCGATTCAAAGAGTATTCTTTAAATACTCATTTTATACTAATTTAAATACTCATTTTATACTAATACTAGTATAGAATATGGAACATATATTTAGAATATATTATATATATATAATATATTCTAAATATATAGAATCTAATTTTTTCATATTTTTGATATTCGAATAATTCGAATAAATACAAATTTTAAATTTACTTCTTATTATCAATTTATACTAAATGTTTAGTAAAGAATTGTACTAAATAAATAATGCACTTTAAGCGATTCTTTCAATCTCGACGATTGACTAAAGAGTTGGTTATTATGATTTCGAGTAAGCCGCTATGGTGAAATTGGTAGACACGCTGCTCTTAGGAAGCAGTGCTAGAGCATCTCGGTTCGAGTCCGAGTAGCGGCATGGCATCCTATCCTATATTTTTAAAATTTGAAAAGAAGAAGTCCTATAATGAATTCAATTCCCTATTTCTATTCCTAGTATTCATACCTTTTTTATTTTCATTATAGATATTTATTTTCATTATAGATATGATATTTTCAACTTTAGAGCATATATTAACTCATATATCGTTTTCCGTCATATCAATTGTTATATCAATTCATTTGATAACCTTATTAGTCAACGAAATCGTAGGATTATATGATTTGTCCAAAAAAGCCATGATAATAACTTTTTTCTGTGTAACGGGATTGTTAATTACTCGTTGGTTTTTTTCGGGCCATTTACCATTTAGTGATTTATATGAATCACTAATCTTTCTTTCATGGGGTTTTTCCATTTTTCATATGGTTCCATGTTTTAAAAAGGAGAAAAACCTTTTAAGTACAATAATTGCACCAAGTGTTATTTTTACCCAAGGCTTTGCGACTTCGGGTCTTTTAACCAAAATGCATCAATCTGTAATATTAGTACCCGCTTTACAATCCCATTGGCTAATGATGCACGTAAGTATGATGATATTGGGCTATGCAGCTCTTTTATGTGGATCATTATTATCAGTAGCTATTTTAGTCATTACGTTTCAAGAAGCCCTCCAAATTCTTGCTTTTACCAAGAATTTGGATTTTTTAAATAAATCAGTTTATTTTGTCGAAATAAAATACATGAATATGAATGAAAGAAACAATGTTTTAGGAAAAACATCTTTTTATTCTTCTCGAAATTATTATAGGTCTCAATTTATTCAACAATTGGATCGTTGGGGTTATCGTATTATTAGTCTGGGTTTTCTGTTTTTAACGATAGGTATTCTTTCAGGGGCAGTATGGGCTAACGAGGCATGGGGGTCCTATTGGAATTGGGATCCAAAGGAAACTTGGGCCTTTATTACTTGGACCATATTCGCGATTTATTTACATACGAGAAAAAAGCAAAAATTTGAAGGTGTAAATTCTTCAATAGTGGCCTCTATCGGATTTCTTATAATTTGGATATGTTATTTGGGGATCAATCTATTAGGAATAGGACTACATAGTTATGGTTCATTTACATCTAATTAAATTTCAATGAGTAAAGAACCTGAGAAATAAAAATATGGAAAGCATAGAAATATATACTTTCCATAAATCGTGGAGAACCCTTTCAATCAAGTAATGTAATGATTCAAGGGGTTCTCACAAACAACAAACATATTGGATTATAATTTCCATTTTTTAAAGTGAATCTAACAGAAAAATATTATTTTTCATAAGGTTTTTTTCTCTTTTTGATTTATTTATTCATGAAAATGCTCTATCAAAAATTAGCTAGAATAGCTTCAACCTTGTCAACCGAGAATGAAAAAATGAAATCCGGATAAATACCAATACCTATTACGGGTATAAGGATAGAAATCGAAATAAATAATTCTCTCGGCCCAGAATCAAAAAAATAAGAGTTTGGTGTATTAAAAAACTTGTATCCATAGAACATCTGCCGTAAGATAGATAATAAATAAATAGGAGTTAATATCATTCCAATTGCGGTTACAAAAGTAATTAGTATTTTCATCATGAAAAGATATTTTTGACTAGTAATTATTCCAAAAAAAACTATCAATTCGGCAACAAAACCGCTCATGCCCGGCAATGCAAGAGAAGCCATCGATAAGATAGTGAAAATCGTGAATATTTTTGGCATTGGGATAGCCATTCCGCCCATTTCGTCAAGAGAAAGAAGACGTAGTCTATCATAACTAGTTCCTGCCAAGAAAAAAAGGGCAGCGCCTATAAATCCATGAGATATTATTTGTAAAATGGCCCCGTTGAGCCCAGTATCACTTATAGAACCAATTCCTAGAATTATGAAACCCATATGAGATACCGAAGAATAAGCTATTCTTTTTTTTAAATTACGTTGACCAAAAGATGTTGAAGCGGCATAGATTATTTGAATAGAACCTAATATCATTAACCAGGGGCAAAATATTGAATGAGCGTGGGAAAATAATTCCATATTAATTCGAACCAACCCATATGCTCCCATTTTTAATAAGATTCCAGCTAAAAGCATACAAGTGCTGTAATGTGCCTCTCCGTGGGTATCTGGTAACCATGTATGTAAGGGTATAATCGGCGATTTGACAGCAAAAGCAATAAGAAATGCCGTATATAATATTATTTCTAGCGCCACAGGATAGGATTGATTAGTTAATGTTTCAAAATTTAATGTTGGTTCATTAGAACCATATAAACCGATACCCAGAATTCCCATTAATAAAAAAACGGAACCTCCTGCAGTGTACAAAATAAACTTTGTAGCTGAATACAAACGTTTCTTTCCCCCCCACATGGCTAAAAGTAGATAAACGGGAATTAATTCCAATTCCCACATGATGAAAAAAAGTAAAATGTCTCGAGAAGAAAATGGTCCGATTTGACCGCTATACATTGCTAACATCAGGAAATAGAATAATTGGTATTCTCGAGTAACGGGCTGAGCCGCTAAAGTGGCTAAAGTAGTTATAAATCCCGTCAGTAAAATAGGTCCTATAGAGAGTCCATCTATTCCCAATCTCCAGTAAAAATCAAAAAAATTGATCCATTTATAATTCTCCGTCAGTTGAATTAGTGGATCATCCAATTGGAAATGATAACAAAATGCATAGGTTGTTAGAAGGAGATCGATTAAGCATATACAAATGCTATACCACCTAATTACCTTATTTCCCCTATGAGGGAATAAGAAAATGAAGGAACCTGCGGCTATTGGGAAAACTACAATTATTGTTAACCAAGGAAAATAATTCGTCATAAAAATAAGATACACTTGGGCCAGAAAAGCCCGTGCTCAAAAAAAATACAAAATATTTTTTTGAGCACGGGTTTTTGCCAGTAAAAAAACGTATTCGTGGGGTGTTTTTTGAAACGTATCAATAAGCTAGACCCATACTTCGAGTTGTTTCAGGCCCTAAATAAACCCGAACACTTAAGAAATCCGTCGGACAAGCGGACTCACACCTCTTACAACCAACACAGTCCTCTGTTCTTGGGGCAGAAGCTATTTGCTTAGCTTTACATCCATCCCAAGGTATCATTTCTAATACATCTGTGGGACAAGCTCGGACACATTGAGTACATCCTATACATGTATCATAAATCTTTACTGAATGTGACATTGTATCTATAGTAATTTTTGAACATAAAAAATGAAAATTATCGATCTAGTAAACTCGTAAATGAATCATATATTTATATACCAGATGAATCAATGATTTGTTATAATATTGTTAATCAAAAAAGATGTCTAGATAAATTTAGAAGAAGGAATAGAAGAGGACCGGGATACTTTGATTTCTTATGATTTAGGCAATGCAAACATGATCATAAGTTGTGTAGAATACATATTAATTTGAATTGATAAATATTACACTCACTATTTGAATTTTTTTTATTAATTATGATTAATTAATGCTATTTATTCAACAAATTCGATTGATTGATACGGGTTGATTTTCTGTTACGAGCAATTGCGGAAACAATAGCCAGTCCTATAGCTGCTTCAGCGGCTGCAATAGCTATAACAAAAATTGAAAAAATATTTCCTTTTAATTGGCGATTATCAAAAAAATCAGAAAAAGTTACGAGATTTATATTAACTGCATTCAGTATAAGTTCAAGACACATAAGGGCTCTAACCATATTTCGGCTCGTGATCAATCCATAGATACCAATAGAAAATAAATAGGCACTCAAAACAAGTACATGTTCGAGCATCATTGACCAACTCCTTATTAATTTTGATTCATTTCAATATGAACAACAATTCAACAGATTCAATTGACTAAAGAATATACCAAGTCTGGAACAAAAGAATATCTTGATTTATATTACTAATTCTATAAAGATTTCTTACTGGCGAGCTACGACAATTGCACCTATCAAAGCAACTAAAAGAATTATTGAAATTAGTTCAAATGGAAGAAAAAAATCGGTTGATAAATGAATTCCAATTTGTTGACTAGTACTTATCAAATCTTGCTCAATAATCTGATTTGGTCTTGTAGTCCAAATAATTCCGTACCATGAAGTATCTGGAATAATAGTTATTAGTGAAACAAAAATACTTGTACAAACTATCAAAGTAATTCCATCCCCAACAGTCCAAAGATTAAAATCTTGGTAATAATCGGAACTATTCATGAACATCACAGCAAATATGATTAAAATGTTAATAGCTCCCACGTAAATAAGTAGCTGTGATGCAGCTACAAAATGGGAGTTTGATAAAATATATAATAAGGATATACAAACAAGAACCAGTCCCAACGAAAAAGCAGAAAAAATAGGGTTGGTAAGTAATACTACTCCTAGACTTCCTAATATAATACCCGATCCCAGAAAGACTAAAAGAAAATCGTGTAGCGTTTCAGGCAAATCCATTATATGTAAAAAAAAAGACAAAGAAATCGAAATTTCATGACCGTATTGATATGACCAGGAAAAAAAAATTTATATACTTAATTTTTTTTTGCATTGAAAAAAAAAAATCCTAAGGAGTTTGAATTGATTGATATATAGTTACAGTTAGATAATCAATGTCATTCCAGTCTTTCTTTATACTAAAGATTAGTTTGAAACTATATTAAAACAAAAATATAAAAGTAGATATAACATACATTATTAATTTTCATTTTTTTTAATTTGATTATTCTCTTATATATTCTATATAATATATAGATATATATTCTCATTATTTATAGAGTTATCTATTATATTCTATACTATTCTGATTTTCTTTTTTATTTTATAGTTATTTTATTAAGAATAAAAATAATTTTTAATTATAAAAAATTCTCTTTTTTTATTTTATTTGAATTGTTCGAATTGTATAATCATCAATTACTGACATTGGTAAACGGCCCAAAGCAATTTGATTATAGTTCAATTCGTGACGATCATAAGTTGAAAGTTCATATTCTTCAGTCATTGATAAACAATTTGTTGGGCAATACTCAATACAGTTACCACAAAAAATACAGATTCCGAAATCAATACTGTAATTTAGCAATCGTTTCTTTCGAATATCTGTTTCCAGTTTCCAATCAACAACGGGTAAATCTATAGGACATACACGAACACATACTTCACAAGCAATGCATTTATCAAATTCAAAATGGATTCGACCGCGGAAACGTTCCGATGTGATTAATTTTTCATAAGGATATTGAATAGTTACAGGTAAACGATTTGCGTGAGATAAGATAATCATGAAACTTTGACCAATGTACCCGGCAGCTCGGACTGTTTGTTGACCATAATTCATGAACCCAGTTACCATAAGGAACATATCGTAAATATCTATGAATATTTTTGTTTTATTTCTTTCTCTTATTTGAGACAAGTTATGAATATAGAAAATAATTCTTTTACAGTGAAAACAATTGAGACGAAGTTGTTAATAATAGATTACCGAGAGAAATAGGTAAAAGAAATTTCCATCCAAGATTTAATAATTGATCCATTCTTAGCCTAGGCAAAGACCATCTTGTTATGATAGAAACGAATAAGAAAAAATAAGTTTTAGCTAATGTAATAAAGAGATCGATTGTAGTTCCAAAAACTCCATATGTTTTATTGATTTCAAAAAACTCAGAAACGAATATGTACGGAATAGAGATATTTGAACCGCCCAAGTAAAGAACTGTTACAAATAATGAAGAAATTAAAAGGTTTAAATAGGAAGCAACGTAAAATAAACCAAATCGAATACCCGAATATTCTGTTTGATAACCCGCTACTAATTCTTCTTCTGCTTCTGGTAAATCAAAGGGTAATCTTTCACATTCTGCCAGTGAAGAAATTAGAAAAACAATGAAACCGATAGGTTGACGCCACAAATTCCACCCCCAAAAACCATATTTTGATTGCGCATCAACTATATCAACTGTACTTAAACTGTTAGATAATCCTAGTCGGTGATAACATTACTGTTCCCATCTCTATTACAGAACCGTACATGAGATTTTCACCTCATACGGCTCCTGGAAAGCCTTAAGTAAATCTAAGGACCGGGACGATTATTTATCTCGTGATATATCCATAAGATATAGAAGATTTAAATCTATCAAACGGTTCTGAATTAGACCAATTCAATTCTGTCTGTTCTAGAAATAACTAAATAAGAAAGATAAATCCATTTTAATAAAAGATACAATAAGGCACTTCTGAATTGATCTCATCCCTTAAAAATTGAAATTTGAATTTGTTGAGTAATAACGGAATTCTTCAATAAAATACTCTTTTAGAATTCTCCATAACCCTCCGCATTTTTAATTACGAAAAACAATTACACATTCGTTTCTTAATTATCATGTGAATTTGATCTCCATGAATATGGATATAAGAAATCATAGCACAAAAAAGAGATCTGCTTTTCGTTTATGATTTCTTCTTCTTTTTTCGTTCCTATTCTTCTTTTTTGTGCTATGAAAAAGGGACTTAAAAAATTTTAAAGGATTTTTTCGTTCCTGATAGTAATTTATTTAATCAGTGGATGGAAGCATACTCTGGATCGGAGTTATGGGGAGTACTGCTTGATTTTTTCTACCAACTTAAAGCCCCAATTAGTATTCTTTTTCTATTATGCGTAAATTGTCTTTTGGATAATTTACAAAATCTGTGTTACTAATCCTTTGTGTATCTTGGTGTTTCTAACCATCCACTCCTTTTTTTATTAACCCCTTATTAATTTTAATTTAATACATCTATGATCATACAAATGATAACTAAAACTCAATAAGGTTGGTCTTTTGAGCCCGCTTCAAAACAGGATGAAAAAGATTATCCAATCTTGGGTTAAATGCCCTCTTCTCTTTATAATTTATTTTATTTGACTTCATTCTTTCTTATACATAGAAAATGAGACTCAATATTTTTACTGCCGTTTAAAATCATCATACTATCTGTTAACTATAAGTAATAGAGTATTCTGAAATTTTATTCAATATAAGCTGTTTTATTTCACTCATATAACTATCTAATTTAGTTCTTCAATCCGAATTGTGCAAAATCAAATTAAGATAATGAAGGTTTCTATTTAATTTATTTGACCCCTTTCCTATATAGTACTATAAAGCGAGGAGCATAGAAATAACATCGAATAGCTTTTTGGGTTTCAACGAACCGCACGTAGAGATATTGATAAGACACATAGAGTTAATGGTATTTCATAACTAATCGATTGAGCAGCAGCTCGTAGACCACCCAAAAAGGAATATTTATTATTTGACCCATATCCTGACATAAGAAGTCCAATGGGAGCAATACTCGAAATAGCAATCCATAAAAAAACACCGATATTGAAATCAGATAAAACAAAGTTATAGCCAAAGGGAATTACTGAATAACTTATTAGAATTGATATTACTGATACGGATGGTCCGATACTGAATAAACGAATATCTCCCCTAGATGGAATAAGATTCTCTTTGAATAGTAGTTTTGTTCCGTCTGCTAGAGCTTGAAGAATTCCAAAAGGACCAGCGTATTCGGGTCCAATACGCTGTTGTATCCCTGCAGATATTTCTCTTTCTAACCATACAATTGCTAGTACACTTATTGTGATTCCCAATACAAGAATCAAAATAGGTACAAGTATCCATAGAATTCCATAGACCTCTTTGAAAGATTCCAATCCGGAAAAAGAATTTATATCTTGGACTTCCGTTGTATCAATTATCATTTCAACGATCAACTTCTCCCATAATGATATCTATGCTACCTAGTATTGTCATAATATCAGCCAATTTCATTCTTTTAACTAATTGAGGAAGAATTTGCAAATTGATAAAACCAGGTGGACGAATTTTCCATCTCCAAGGAAAACCATTCTGATCTCCTATTAGAAAAATTCCTAATTCCCCCTTGGGGGCCTCAACTCTCACATAAAGTTCTTGTTTGGGCAATTCAAAAGTCGGAGACGATTTTTTACCAATGAATCTATATTCAAAATCATTCCACTCTGGCTCCTTTTCTCTATCAAAGGAGCGAATTTCTAAATTTTCATATGGCCCACCTGGAATTCCTTCCAAAGCCTGTTGAATAATTTTAATGGATTCCATCATTTCACCAATTCGAACTAAATAACGAGCTAATGAATCTCCTTCTTTTTGCCATTGAACTTCCCAATCAAATTCCTCGTAACACTCATAATTATCGACTTTACGTAGATCCCATTGTATTCCGGAAGCCCGAAGCATTGGTCCTGATAACCCCCAATTTATAACTTCCTCGCTACCAACAACACCTACGCCTTCAACTCGTTCTAAAAAAATTGGATTTCGCGTAATCAGTTTTTGATATTCAATAACCCTTGTTAAAAAATAATTGCAAAAATCAAAACATTTATCTATCCAACCATAAGGTAGATCAGCCGCTACTCCTCCAATACGAAAATAATTATGCATCATTCTCATACCTGTCGCAGCTTCAAATAGATCATATATTAATTCTCTTTCTCTAAAAATATAGAAAAAGGGGGTTTGTGCACCAATATCTGCCATAAAAGGTCCCAGCCATAGTAGATGAGAAGCTATGCGACTTAATTCCAACATAATTACTCGTATATAGCTGGCTCTTTTAGGTACTTGAATATTTCCTAATTGTTCCGGTCCATTTACGGTTATTGCTTCTGTGAACATAGTAGCTAAATAATCCCAACGTGTTACATAAGGCAGATATTGTATAATTGTTCGATTTTCCGCAATTTTTTCCATACCTCTGTGTAAATAACCCAATATTGGTTCACAATCAATAACATCTTCACCATCCAGAGTAACAATAAGTCGAAGAACACCATGCATTGATGGGTGTTGAGGCCCCATATTGACTATCATGAGGTCTTTTCTTGTAGCTGGCACATTCATAGGTTTTTCCTCGATTCATTCTTCCATGAATCGTTAAAAAAAAAAGTTCATCAAAATTCAGGATCTAATAAATCGAATAATTGAAAATGATTCTTGAAATTAACGAATTTGTGAATCCCGAATACCCAACTGATTTATTAATTTTTTATAACGTATTTTATTTTTCTTTGACAAATAAGACAGTAGTCGTTGCCGTTTTCCTAGAATTATATGTAAACCCCTTTGAGATAAATAGTCTTTTGGGTGTAATTCCAAATGTGAAGTAAGTCTTAGTACCTTATTATGGAAATTGAATACTTGAAATTCAACTGATCCGGGGTTTTCTTCTTCTTTTTTTTTTTGTGAAATAGCAGGTATAAATGAATTTTTTATCATAAAATGAAATGAAAGCTTTTCTCTCTCCCTCGTTTTTGGTAGATATTTTTATTGATCAGTAATAGTAATGACACTAATTTTTAATTTTGTATATAAAATTATCTTAATTTTTTTTTTTTCAAATCAATTATATTATTATATTATTAAGCAATGTAATTCAAATAGATAAAAAAATAAATACTATATTTATTAATTGAATAAATAAAAAATTTTATTGTCTTGTCTTTTGAAATAAAAATAAGACCATCGCATTTCTTTTTTTTATTTACATTTATATTTTTATTTATATAAAAATATAAATAAATATATATAAATAAATATTTTTATTTATTTATATATATTTATTCACCTATCAGATATGTTACAAAAAATATTATGGATAATATAGAAGATAAATGTAGATTCTAAATTAATCTTTCAATCGAGGGTACATATGTATCCTTAATATACTGAAATGGCTTCCATTATGGGTATTAAACCAATAGCGGTTTATACAAGCTAAATCTTCTAATCGATAATTTGGCCAAAGAAATAATTTAAAATTCATTAGTTTTTTTGTTTCGCTATCAAGATCTTTATTTTTAGCCAAAACTTGAGAAACATTATTTCTATTCCTAGGATTGAAACAAGTTAGAATTCTCAATTCTCTACGGCGTCTAGTGGACAAAAGATTTTCAGGAACAAATAAATCATAAAGATTTTTATCTTTATTTTCTGTTATCTTTTGATCAACACGACTTTTTTTCCGACTCCAACTCCAACTTTTTCGCCTCTTACTCTTATGAATCAAGGGTAGTCTTATGGTTTGATATAGAAGAGATTGTTCCTGGTTTTTTGTAGACAGGCGACTAGGTTCAATAAAAAAGGTTAGCCCGTCCTTCAAGTCCTCAATGTCCCTACATTCTGTATAAGAAAAATCCTTGGTAATTGCATCAACCAGCATTTCTATATCTAGCTCTAGCTTTTTAATCGACATTATTACAATTTTTTTAAAATTTTTCATTTTAAGCAGGAGAATTAATAAGTTGATATTATCCATTCCTATTTCTTCGTCGGAATTATCACAGTGCAAATAAAAACCTAAATATTTTGATAGTAAGAAATCCCGTTCTCCCCTTAGATTGGTCCTGTATTTAGAATTTGATCCCTTATAATAGTCTGAGCGAGATTTAAGATCTTTACCTACTGGACTCACGTATTTTTCCGTTGTTAACTTTAAATTATCTTGTCCAGAAAGCTGCAAAACAAAGAATTTTATTGGTAAGATCCAAGGATTCATCTTATATTCAGAATAAATTTGGTTTAATTTTAAAAAGAACCAAAATCCGGGAATAAGCAATTTATTATTCGATATAGAAGTCTTTTTCCTTTTTACATTAATTCCCATCGGATTGAAATACTTTCTATCCCTATTTTTTTCCATCTGTAGAAAATCATATGCTTCTAGATAATTTTGTATCTGATTTTGGATAGAGATATCGTCTATTATATCCAAAAATTCTTTTCTACATGGGTTGGAATTATAAGAAATCGCTTGGTTTTTGTTTCCTTGCGGTGATCTATATCCATAAATAGAGGATTTTTTCTTATCCGCAAAATTAAGATATTGATAGGAGAAAAGATCATATCTATATTGTTTTTTTCTTTTTTTTTTTATTTCTATTTCTAATAAGTCTCCTTCTCCTTCTTGTTCTTGTTCTTGTTTTTTGGAAAGAATTAATTGATTTTTGTCATATGAATCATATTCAACTAAATCTTTATTTTGAGCCACACGATGTTCATTGATTTTATTCCTCCAGTTTTGTGATTCTAATCCCGGCCATTTGTTCTCGGGTAAATCATATTGATAATGAAGCTTTAACCAATTTGTCCATTGATTCATTAACGAATCGGGACGTTTCTTATGTCTTAATTTGGAATTAGATGTTCCTTGTATTCTAAAAAAATAATCCTTTATTTCATTCTTAAGAAAAAAAGATCTTCCAGGAGATTCAAAAATAGATCTTAACTTAAATTTATATCCATTACTAACTTGGATTTGTGATAATTTATACAATACATATATTTGTGACAAAGAAGATACATCCCAAGAATTCTGTGAATCCAGATCCGTAATATTCCCAGATTTCTCTATACTCGACATAAGTGGAATTATACCTTGATTTTCAATTCCTTCTTCCATTTTTTTTTTTTTGTAGTAAATAGATTTTTTTACATTTAGTATTTTGTCTGTTGATTCAAGAAAATCAATCAAACGTTGTTGATGGATCCTAGCAATACTACTGATACATAAAAGGATATCTATGTATACCCCTTCTATGAAAATTTTGAAAAAAGAATAGGATTTACGTATTAATCGAACAAATCTTCTTTGTAAGATTTGCAAAATATTTTTTTGTAATTCTAATCTTTTAGCATCATAAGTAGTTTTGTTCGAATTCAAATTGATCTCTGAAGTTAGAATCCCCTCTTTTTTTTCTTCTGTCATTGTTTCTATTTGTTTTATGATTGTCTTTGTTTTAACATTAAGATCTTTTATCTTTTTTTCTATGACTGAAGAATTTGTCCAATTAATGGATTCCATTTTAACGGGTGATTCCTCAATCACCTCAATCTTTGAATTATTCTTACTGATTGTTGAAGTTTTTTTGCTTTCACTCAGTTCATCTATTGTTTCATCTATTGTTTCATCTATTGTTTTGAACCTAAATAGACTACTTTTAAGAATCCTTTTGATGTTCCAGTTTTCTATTTTTTTTAACATAGTTCGAAACCATTTTTTTCTTTCATTTAAAAATTTTATAACTAGAAAAAAACGTTTTTTCAAATCTTTTTTTAATTGTTTGCTTATTGTTTTTAAAATGGGACCCAAAAACGAAAGTGGGTCTCTTGGGAAACCCTCATCAAGGTACGATTCTACCAGTGTTCCATAACCTGTTAAAAACCAGAAGTTTTTGTTTTCAGTATATTTTTTTTTCTGTGGATCTTTTTTTTTTTTTTTTTCAGTAGATTGTACCTTAGATTTGTGCCAAGGTTTCAGAACAAAAGGGTATAAGATCCTTATCTGAAGACCCTCGTCGAACCAATTTTTTGGCAATTCTTTGTGGGATACTGGAATGCCCTGATAGGTGCATTTAATATGAACTTCCCTTCTCCAATCCCTAAAATCTTCTGACCATTCGGGATTTTGAAATAATAGGATACGAATGATATTTTTAGTTATTATCAATGAAGGTAGTATAATATATTTTCTAATAAAAGATTGGGTTAGTAATACAAAACTTCTAATTATTAGACCATATAGAATACTTTCCCAGTCTTCTTCTATTTTTCTAAGTCTTATTTCAGCCTCGTCTTTGTCCTCCTCTTCATATTTGTGTTCGATCCTTTTCTGAAACTCCACAAATTCTGAATTGTCAGTACCAGGTTTCCTTAACATTTCTTTCAAATATTGGGATAGATCAGCGAAAAGATCACCAAAAATAAAAAAGAATGGGTAACGGTCTATCATCTCCAAAAAAGTGGGGGAATGGACATTTCCAGTTGCTTGAACAAGTTTCAAAGTCGCTGTTTTACGCCTTAGAGGGCGCATAGATCCCTTAATTATATCTCGGTCATAATCTGCTTCGCGTGAAAATTTGAGTAGAAAAAATTCGTGTTCCGGTTCAGAAATAGCCCCCTTGTCATTTTTAGCACGAAGATTCAAATCATTTTTAGCATCAAGATTCAAATCAGTTTTAGCATCAAGATTCAAATCAGTTTTACCATCAAGATTCAAATCAGTTTTAGCACCAAGATTCAAATCAGTTTTAGCACCAATATTCTCTGGATCCCCATTAAAAATTACTATACGTTCGGCTTTTGCGGAACGAATCTGAGGCTCTTTTGTTGCTCTTTCCGTCATTTGCTCCAATTCATCGATTAAGATGTATGACCATCGAGGAACTTGTTTACTGATTTCGTTTATTCCACTACATTGATTTCTATTAAAAATGGTTTGGTTGTTCTCATCAGTTCTAATTGCCTCGAATAAGAATTCTTTTTTTCTTTTTTTTTCTTCAGAATATAGTTTTACTTGTTCATGTTCTGGAAATAAATAAAGTCCGTCAAAATTAAAACTTGATACGGATTTTTCCGAAAATTTACTGATTAAGTTAAAAAAAAAACCAATTTCAGTTAATAAAACTTTTCTATCAAATTGATCTATTTTCTGTTCAAATTCTGGATAATTACTATTAATAGAAAGAAGGAGACCATGAATCTTATTTATCAAAATGGAATTTCTTGTGTAAGTTTTATTTTGAATTGATGCTGAAGAGCTTTGTCCACGAAAAGGTCCATTCAAGAAAGGATCATATATTTTAGTTAAATATTTGATTTTACTCTTATCATTAGACAATCTAATTCGGTTTTCAAATACATCCACAGGAATAAATTTCTTAAATTTCTTATCTAGAACTTTTGCCCTTTTAAAAAATTCATTGCTTAATTTCTTTCTTTTTTCTTTATTATTGGAGATCCAATAATTAGACAATTCATTATCATTATAGGATATTTTATCTGTTGTGAAGAGATCCATTTTTTTTTCCATGATTTTCAGAAAACTAGATAAATCAGGTGGATACGTGAAAGATATTCGTTCTTTTCCATCACTTTGACATATATGAAAA